TCTGGAACAATTAGGAGATTCTCTGGAAGAAATACGGGGTTCTGCTTCTGGTGGCAACATGCTATTGGGTGGTGGTCCCACTTATGGGGTCAAATCACTACGTTCTAAGAAGAAATATTGGAAGATCAATCTCATCGATCTTGTAAGTATCATACCAAATCCCATCAATCGAATCCTTTTTTCGAGAAATACGAGACATCTAAGTCGTACAAGTAAAGAGATCTATTCATTGATAAGAAAAAGAAAAAACGTGAACGATGATTGGATTGATGAGAAAATAGAATTCTGGGTAGCGAACAGTGATTCGATTGATGATGAAGAAAGAGAATTCTTGGTTCAGTTCTCCACCTTAACGACAGAAAAAAGGATTGATCAAATTCTATTGAGTCTGACTCATAGTGATCCTTTATCAAAGAATGACTCTGGTTATCAAATGATTGAACAACCGGGATCAATTTCCTTACGATACTTAGTTGACATTCATCAAAAGGATCTAATGAATTATGAGTTCAATAGATCCTGTTTAGCAGAAAGACGGATATTCCTTGCTCATTATCAGACAATCACTTATTCACAAACCTCGTGTGGGGCTAATAGTTTTCATTCCCCATCTCCTCATGGAAAACCCTTTTCGCTCCGCTTAGCCCTATCCCCTTCTAGAGGTATTTTAGTGATAGGTTCTATAGGAACTGGACGATCCTGTTTGGTCAAATACCTAGCGACAAACTCCTATGTTCCTTTCATTACGGTATTTCCGAACAAGTTCCTGGATGACAAGCCTAAAGGTTATCTTATTGATGATATTGATGATAGTGACGATATTGATGATAGTGACGATATTGATGATAGTGATGATGACCTTGATCTTGATATTGATACGGAGCTGCTAACTATGACGAATGTGCTAACTATGTATATGACGCCGAAAAGAGACCAATTTGATATCACCCTTCAATTCGAATTAGCAAAAGCAATGTCTCCTTGCATAATATGGATTCCAAACATTCATGATCTGCATGTGAATGAGTCGAATTACTTATCCCTCGGTCTATTAGAGAACTATCTCTCCAGGGATTGTGAAAGATGTTCCACTGGAAAGATTCTTGTTATTGCTTCGACTCATATTCCCCAAAAAGTGGATCCCGCTCTAATAGCTCCGAATAAATTAAATACATGCATTAAGATACGAAGGCTTCTTCTTCCACAACAACGAAAGCACTTTTTCATTCTTTCATATACTAGGGGATTTCACTTGGAAAAGAAGATGTTCCATACTAACGGATTCGGGCCCATAACCATGGGTTCCAATGCGCGAGATCTTGTAGCACTTATCAATGAGGCCCTATCGATTAGTATTACACAGAAGAAATCCATTATAGAAACTAATACAATTAGATCAGCTCTTCATAGAAAAACTTGGGATTTTCGATCCCAGATAAGATCGGTTCAGGATCATGGGATCCTTTTCTATCAGATAGGAAGGGCTGTTACACAAAATGTACTTCTAAGTAATTGCCCCATAGATCCTATATCTATCTATATGAAGAAGAAATCATGTAAGGGAGGGTATTCTTATTTGTACAAATGGTACTTCGAACTTGGAACGAGCATGAAGAAATTCACGATACTTCTTTATCTTTTGAGTTGTTCTGCCGGATCGGTCGCTCAAGATCTTTGGTCTTCATCCAGACACGATGAAAAAAATTGGATCACTTCTTATGGATTCGTTGAGAATGATTCTGATCTAGTTCATGGCCTATTACTATTATTACTATTAGAAGTAGAAGGCGCTCTGGCTCTGGCGGGATCCTCACGGACAGAAAAATATTGCAGTCAGTTTGATAATAATCGAGTGACATTACTTCTTCGTTCCGAACCAAGGAATCAGTTAGATATGATGCAAAATGGATCTTGTTCTATCGTTGATCAGAGATTTCTATATGAAAAATACGAATCGGAGTTTGAAGAAGGGGAAGGGGCCCTCGATCCGCAACAGATAGAGGAGGATTTATTCAATCACATAGTTTGGGCTCCTAGAATATGGCGCCCTTGTGGCAATCTATTTGATTGTATCGAAAGGCCCACTGAATTGGGATTTCCCTATTGGACTGGGTCATTTCGGGGTAAATGGATCATTTATCATAAAGAGGATGAGCTTCAAGAGAATGATTCGGAGTTCTTGCAGAGTGGAACCATGCAGTACCAGACACGAGATAGATTTTCCAAAGAACAAGGCTTTTTTCGAACAAGCCAATTCATTTGGGACCCTGCGGATCCATTCTTTTCCCTATTCAAAGATCAGCCCTCTGTCTCTGTGTTTTCACGTCGAGAATTCTTTGCAGATGAAGAGATGTCAAAGGGGCTTATTGCTTCCCAAACAAATCCTCCTACATCTATATATAAACGCTGGTTCATCAAGAATACGCAAGAAAAGCACTTTGAATTGTTGATTCATCGCCAGAGATGGTTTAGAACCAATAGTTCATTATCTAATGGATCT